AGTTTAACCTCCCTTTTCATTTTTTTTTAAGGAATTGGTTAATCGTCCAGTAACAAATGCGAATAGTAAGTAGTAGATCCTATTCGATGAACGAAGAAAGAAAAGAATAAAATAATTGGAATCAATAGTTGTAATAAATTGTTGGATTGGATCTCAACCCAAATCTTGATCTAGCTAGAAGAATGAGACTTTCTGTTTTTTAAATATGGGAAATAAAAATGGAAAAATTGTATTCAAAAAGAGTTTCATTTTTGAATAAAGTTACACGATCTAGTTCGTATTATTAGTTTATGCTCAACCACTGGGTCGGTAGGAATCGTGGGATGGCTAGATGTTATAAATGAGAAATTAGTTTCTTTTATATGCCCGCTTATCTTTGTGCGTGGCGTTTATAATGATAGATGAATCAAAAACTTTCAATTGAACTTATTCTTTCTTTTTTACAAAAATCGAAACTTAGGTAAATGCTTTAGAAACATATGTATAAAAAGACCTTATTTCATTTAACCCCTTCATGCTTACTATAACTAGTTATTTTGGTTTTCTACTGGTGGCTTTAACTATAACTTCAGCTCTGTTTATTGGTCTGAGCAAGATACGACTTATTTAAAATTTCTCTATTTATATTTAAAAGAAACAATTCAGAAAGGAAATTTTTCTATGAGATTTCGTGTATTCTGTAGTTACTTTAGGGGCCAATTGTCAATTCTTGGTTATTGAGATTCACGCCAATTTGGATTAATATTTAGGTATAGATATGATATTACCTCTTTTTTCTCCTTTTCAAAAAAAAATTGAAATGATTGAAGTTTTTTTATTTGGAATCGTGTTAGGCCTAATTCCTATTACTTTGGCTGGATTATTCGTAACTGCATATTTACAATACAGGCGTGGTGATCAGTTGGATCTTTGATTAATTTTGGCCTCCTCCTTTCTTTAATCCCCGGGAGGTCAAATTATACTTACTGCGCAAGTGACTGAATCCATTTCAGTCTAATCCGATCTACGAAGAAAAAATCACGCTCTGTAGGATTTGAACCTACGACATCGGGTTTTGGAGACCCACGTTCTACCGAACTGAACTAAGAGCGCTTTCTTAATCAGAATAAAAAAGGGTTGTTTTTCTAACACCAATACATTTTATATGGATATATTCTATAGTTTCATAAAAATGAATGATTCTGTGCAACTTGAATCGATCTCAATTGATTCCTCGTTACTGCTCAAAGGGTCAGTAATAGGTAGGGATGACAGGATTTGAACCTGTGACATTTTGTACCCAAAACAAACGCGCTACCAAGCTGCGCCACATCCCTTCAATTGTTCTACAGTGTCATTGTAGAGAATTCCGGCCTTATTTTCCATATCCCTATTTCCTCCATCGAAAAACACAATTTATGCCCATTTCGTCTTTTTGATCTTATTTAACATATAATAATAAGAAAACGAAAATACTTATTATATATATACGAAATACAAAATCCCGTATAAAAAAATGAGTATTTTTGGTTACAATAAATAAAAAAGGGAGGTTTTTCAATGCGAGATCTAAAAACATATCTCTCGGTGGCCCCAGTATTAAGTACGCTATGGTTCGGGGCTTTAGCGGGCTTATTGATAGAGATTAATCGTTTTTTCCCGGATGCGTTGACATTCCCCTTTTTTTGATTCTAATTATTGACGTCGGGGGGGATGAAGAAAATTCGAGATACAATTAAATATCTATGACTAATTGCCCCCCCTTTTTCTCTTTTTTCCCTTTTTTATTTTTAGAATAAGGGACGAAAGAGAAAGAATAGAAGTGGATTCGGCGTCTGCGAGACTGGGGTTCAAACTCGAATTTAATTCATATTAATAAGGGCGTGGGTATAGAGTAGTAAAAGGTGGGTCTAGGGCAAGAATACAAGATCTTTAATTGAAATGCCGTCCTTCAAATAGAAATAGAGTTTCTAGATCATTTTCTTACTTATTATTTACTATGGCTTTGCTTTGATCGATTATTACTTTATTGATTTTGATCTTTTAGAGTTGGATTTCAAGTTAAGTAACTTCTCTTTTTTCTTCCTTTCGAATCAAAATAGAAGAGTTGAGTAAATCAAAAATCCAAAGGAGGTTCATGGCCAAGAGGAAAGATGCGCGAATAACGGTAATTTTGGAATGTACTAGTTGTATGCGAAATAGTGTTAAGAAGGGACCAACAGGCATTTCCAGATATATTACTCAAAAGAATCGGCACAATACGCCGAATCGATTAGAATTGAGAAAATTCTGTCCCTATTGTTACAAACATATGATTCATGGGGAAATAAAGAAATAGATCGAACGACGTATGTCTTATCCCTAAAAAGGGAAAGATGACATTATATAGAACATATTTAAATTAAAATATAAAAGAATCCTATTGGGGGTTAAGATGACAATTAAGAAATAGGATTTTCAGGATAAGAAATAAACTAAACAAACAAACCATGGATAAATCCAAGCGACCTTTTCTTCAATCCAAGCAATCTTTTCGTAGGCGGTTGCCCCCGATTCAATCGGGGGATCGAATTGATTATAGAAACATGAGTTTAATTAGTCGATTTATTAGTGAACAAGGAAAAATATTATCTAGACGGGTGAATAGATTGACCTTGAAACAACAACGATTAATTACTATTGCTATAAAACAAGCTCGTATTTTATCTTTGTTACCTTTTCTCAATAATGAGAAACAATTTGAAAGAACCGAGCCGACCGCTAGAGCTGCAGGCCTTAGAACCAGAAATAAATAAGCTTATTCTTTGTTCACTTGAATCAGAATTCCAACCCGAACTCAAACGCAAATTGGTGTTTTGTTCGACAAATCCGAGAATCCAGATTTGATTATCGGGTCGTAACAAAAAAACGAATCGAAAAAATATTTTTTATTGAACGTGTTCATTCATTTTGACTACTTTAACATATTTTTTCATAGTAATTTGACCCCACCTTCCCGGAGTTCATTCTCCGGGGAACTCCATTTAAATTATTCCAGTGTATTCTTTACAATCTGCTTCTTTTCTGATTTCGTTGGAAATCATATAAAGACAATTCCGATTTGATATAGCTATTTGAGCTAGTATTTTACGATTAATAACCAACCGTCTATTGTATAGATCATGTATTAATTTACTATAACTATAAGATACCCCCCTTTCTCGAATTACTGCGTTTATACGAGCGATCCACAAACGACGAAAATTTCTCTTTTGATTGTCCCTATCGCGATGAGCCGAAACTAAAGCTCTTATTTTCTGTTGAGTAATAGTTCGAGTAAGTCTTGAATGGGCCCCAAAAAAACTTGATGCAAATAAACGAATTTTTGTTCTACGTCTCCGAGCTATATATCCGCGTTTAATTCTGGTCATTGAATAAATAAAACTTTGACGAATAACTAATCGATTTCTTTTCTTTCAGTTATCCTTTTCCCCGCCCTGGTCTATTAATAACCAAACAGATTTTTCCAATGTATAAAATACAAATTCCAATGGCTTCGGCTACTATAACCTTCCCGACCACGATTTTTCTTTTTTAGGTATTTGACTGTGAAATACAAAAGAAATAAGAAATTTTCTTTTGCTAGGTGTCAAAAATAAAGTCAATAAAAAAATATAAATTAAATGGATAAAGAAATCGCGGGTTACATCGTTTCTATGGTTACTTCTTAAACGGTGAGGTTTTCTCTATACACCGGAGCCTTTAAAACAAAACTTCATTTAATCAATGTTTTTGGTAACTTGTATAGTTCACACCACGCTATTTGGCTCTACCCATAAATTATCCAGTAACAGGTCTTTCACAACGAGACCCACCTATACAGTAACGGTATTTAATTCTGAAAGTTAGCCGGATAGCTGACCCTCGTAGTCCGTTCTTGACCGGGTGAGAACTTCATTTTTATGTTTTTTTGAATTTCAATAAGATTTCCTCCGCTTAATGGATAACCATTTGTTACCAATGGAGAATTGGTTATCATCTTAAATTCAAGTGGTTGGATTTGCAACAACGGAAACCATAAACTTTATCCACAATTAGGGGGATCAATTTGCTTATTTTTAGATAGTGAATGGAGTTCCTTCTTCCATTCTATCCTATATCACTGGTATTGATCATTTATGCTGGAAAGCGGGTTTTTGCTTTTTTGTGTCAGTTCATGATCTAAACGAGTCGCACATACACCCTAGTACATGTTCCTCGGCGCTGAGGACATCCCCCAAGGGCGGGGGATTTCGTGACATTTCGAATTGGCTGTCTTGTATTTCTAATAAGTTGTTTAATAGTTGGCATGTTGAATCATATATCTATAAGGGCTGGTTTAGATTGATCCTAACCGGGATGATTATGAATTTTTATTATTTAATAGAATAGTAAACTCGGATTTTAAATCTTAAATCATGGATTTGCACAAAAGACATTTTTTTCACCCAACTGCTACAAGATCAACAATTCCATAAGCTTCGGCTTCTGTTGCTGACATAAAAATGTCCCTTTCCATGTCTTCCGATACAACCCATAATGGTTTACCCGTCCTTTGTACATAAACCCTTGTGAGGGTTTCTCGTAGTTTCAGCAGTTCTTCCGCTTCCAGGATAAATTCGCCCGTTTGCGCCTCATAAAAAGAACTAGCGGGTTGATGGATCATTACCCTGATGATAGTAAGGGTTCTCTATCTGGTGTGATGAAACGAACCGAAAAGAAAGATAATGAATAATAGAAAAAAAAAGATAGAATTGAACAACCGTACGGGCATCATCTTTTGTGCATTGCATACGGCTCTAGAATCAAATTGACCCTTAACTTTTTATTTTTCTATTCAAGAAAGATAAAAATAGAATCTATCAACCCCAAATGGGTAAATGGTCAAATTGCCACCCTTTCTTTCGGAGAAGTTAAAAAATACTATGGTGGTTCCGTTGCTTTATATTTTAAAACGTATTTTTTTTGTCTTTGATTCAGCAATCCCAAAGTTTCTTTTTGATCCAACCAAAAAAAGGAAAATCTTATTTTTTCGCACTCTTTTTTTATACCATAAATATTGTTAAGAGCCCGCGAGTATGAAAATAAAAAAGTTTGTGACGCTGAATTGGACTTCCGATAGATAAGAGAAAATCGGAAATACCTTTTATCTCATACTACTCTCTCGATACATAATCGAATGAAAAAAAAAAAGAATATATAATTTTTTTCATATCGAATTCGAAGTGCCATGCTATTATTACTTAATATTCATATGGCGAAGGCATAGTTTTCTTTTTTCTTTCAAATAAAAAAACCTCATTGGCGCCAAGCGTGAGGGAATGCTAGACGTTTGGTAATTTCTCCTCCAACTAGGATAAAGGATCCCATTGACGCGGCTAATCCCATGCATATTGTATGGACCTCTGGTCCCACAAATTGCATAGTATCATAAATAGCTACTCCAGGTATTACCCACCCGCCCGGAGAGTTTATAAACAAAAACAAATCTTTGGTACCATCCTCGATACTGAGATATACCATAAGACCAATAAGTTGATTCGAGATCTCACTATCAACTTCTTGGCCTAAAAAAAGTAATCTTTCTCGATAAAGTCGGTTGAGTAGGGTAAAATTGTATCCCTTAGGAACCGTACATGCACCTTTTGATGCATACGGTTCAAAAAAAAATTGCGAAAAAAGAATCAATGGCTAGATTTGAGCCCCCTTTCTTTTTTCTATTTATAACAGGTTTTTCTAACTTATAACGAAAGGGCTTTTTTCGATTTTTCAATAAAGACCAATTTTGCCTTCTTTTCTTTCTTTTTTTATAATAGAAAAAGTCACTAAACTTATCGAATTAACTTTTCATTGATATATTGTTTCATCGAGATTCAATCCAAACCGCGATGGTATTTTCTTGTTCCTGAATGGGTCTCTTTAATCTTTTTAGGTTTATGCTCTACTCCGGGTAAAGATCCGCCCGATTTTTATTTGCACATATAGGACAAATCTTCCCATCACCATTTCTTTTTTTATGACTTTACAAATAACAAACAAGAATCTTTTATGATACGCGTAGTAATCATAGATTTATTTATTACCAATTGGGTTTTTTCTAAACGGAGCCTGGATACTTCATTTTTTTAGTCCAACCAAAGCCAACCATAAATTATTAGAATTGATAGATAATAGTACTATGAATTCCCCCAAACAATGCATCTAATTGCACTTCACGCTCCAATTTTTTGATGATTCAATTTCTGTTTCTTGGGCGAAACAGAGGATATCTCGGTCGGGGGAGAGAACGGGGAAATCCCATATGACCCAATATATCTGACAAGCCGCACTATACGTCAACCCAAGATGCATCTTCCTCTCCAGGACTTCGGAAAGGTACTTTTGGAACACCAATAGGCATGAATTTAAAGAAAAAACAACTAAATACTATATTTCACTTTGGTGTGGAAACGTAACAGTATGGTTTTACTGTCTTTATAATATTGGCTCTATCATATTTCTTTTATCCATAGATTAGAAAAATTCAGAAAGAAAAAATAAATAAAGGAAACTTTTTACGAATAGGTCTTTCTAATAATAAATAAGGAGGGACACGTTTACTCATAGAAAATGGTATTGATCCCCCATTGCGTATTGGTACTTATCGAGTATAGAATAAATCTGCTTCTCTTTGTTCCTACGAACAGAATAGAAAAAATATTTATCTAACCCTTGTTATGAAATAATCTTCCGAACAAAGGGTGTCCATAAGATAGTCATAGTATACTTTTCCAACGCAATAAAGTTACGTAGTGTTTATTTTTTCTTTGATAAAGGGGTATTTTCCATGGGTTTGCCTTGGTATCGTGTTCATACCGTTGTATTGAATGATCCCGGCCGGTTGCTTTCCGTTCATATAATGCATACAGCTCTGGTTGCTGGTTGGGCGGGCTCGATGGCTCTGTATGAATTAGCTGTTTTTGATCCTTCTGACCCTGTTCTTGATCCGATGTGGAGACAGGGTATGTTCGTTATACCCTTCATGACTCGTTTAGGAATAACCAATTCGTGGGGAGGTTGGAGTATTACAGGAGGGACTGTAACGAATCCGGGGGTTTGGAGTTACGAAGGTGTAGCCGGGGCACATATTGTGTTTTCCGGCTTATGCTTTTTGGCAGCTATCTGGCATTGGGTTTATTGGGATCTAGAAATATTTTGTGATGAACGTACAGGAAAACCTTCTTTGGATTTGCCCAAGATCTTTGGAATTCATTTATTTCTCTCCGGGGTGGCTTGCTTTGGTTTTGGTGCATTTCATGTAACGGGCTTGTACGGTCCTGGAATATGGGTGTCTGATCCTTATGGACTGACGGGAAAAGTACAACCTGTAAATCCGTCGTGGGGCGTGGAAGGTTTTGATCCTTTTGTTCCGGGAGGAATAGCCTCTCATCATATTGCAGCAGGTACATTGGGCATATTAGCAGGTTTATTCCATCTTAGCGTCCGTCCGCCACAACGTCTATACAAAGGGTTGCGTATGGGAAATATTGAAACCGTACTCTCTAGTAGTATCGCAGCTGTCTTTTTTGCGGCTTTTGTTGTTGCTGGAACTATGTGGTATGGTTCAGCAACGACCCCTATCGAATTATTTGGTCCCACTCGTTATCAATGGGATCAGGGTTACTTCCAGCAAGAGATATATCGAAGAGTTAGCGCCGGGCTAGCAGAAAATAAAAGTTTCTCAGAAGCCTGGTCGAAAATTCCTGAAAAATTAGCTTTTTATGATTATATTGGCAATAATCCAGCAAAAGGAGGGTTATTCAGGGCAGGCTCAATGGATAACGGAGATGGAATAGCGGTTGGGTGGTTAGGACACCCCATCTTTAGGGATAAAGAAGGGCGTGAGCTTTTTGTACGTCGTATGCCTACGTTTTTTGAAACATTCCCAGTCGTTTTGGTTGACGGCGATGGAATTGTTAGAGCTGATGTTCCTTTTCGAAGGGCAGAATCGAAGTATAGTGTTGAACAAGTAGGTGTAACCGTTGAGTTCTATGGTGGCGAACTCAATGGAGTCAGCTATGGTGAGCCCGCTACTGTGAAAAAATATGCTAGACGCGCTCAATTAGGTGAAATTTTTGAATTAGATCGCGCGACTTTGAAATCGGATGGTGTTTTTCGTAGTAGTCCAAGGGGTTGGTTTACTTTTGGACATGCTTCGTTTGCTTTGCTCTTCTTCTTCGGACACATTTGGCATGGTGCTAGAACCTTGTTCAGAGATGTTTTTGCCGGTATTGACCCAGATTTGGATGCTCAAGTAGAGTTTGGAGCATTCCAAAAACTTGGGGATCCAACTACAAGAAAACAGGCAGTCTGATGCAAGACCGCCGCTTTGGCATTTTTCGCCTCTATATTTATTTCTTTTTGAAGGGAATTTTACATTTTCCATAGAATTAGAAGAATTAGAGTACTTTGAATCGTTGTTTTTTGACTCTTGCTCTTTCAAGATGATTTCCAAAATGAAAAAAAAACAAACAGGTTAGGGAAGTTATAATTGTAAACCGCAATCGGATTTATGGAAGCATTGGTTTATACATTTCTTTTAGTCTCGACTCTAGGGATAATTTTTTTCGCTATCTTTTTTCGAGAACCACCTAACGTTCCAACTAAGAAATGATTTTTCATGATCTCAATTGAAGTAATGAGCCTCCCCTATTATGGGGCGGCTCGTTACTTGAACTAGTCCCCGTGTTCCTCGAACGGATCTCTTAGTTGTTCAGAAGGTTGCCCAAAAGCGCTATATAAGGCGTACCCGGTAAAACTTACAAGTAAACCAGATATAAAGATGGCGACTAGGGTTGCTGTTTCCATTATGATTATATAATTTCAAGATCCCAATGGATCTATCATAAGATCGTTTATTTACAACGGAAGGGTATACAAAGTCAACAGATCTCAATGAATACAATAGGATTTATGGCTACACAAACTGTTGAGAACAGTTCTAAATCGGGCCCAAGACAAACCACTGTAGGGAGTTTATTAAAACCATTGAATTCGGAATATGGGAAAGTAGCTCCTGGGTGGGGAACGACTCCTTTGATGGGTATCGCAATGGCTCTATTTGCGGTATTTCTATCTATTATTTTGGAGATTTATAATTCGTCCGTTTTGTTGGATGGAATTTCAATGAATTAAATCTATAAGAACCAAAAAGTCCTAGCTTTTGAATAAAAAATAAATCGGTTAGAACTAGGATTTCTGGTCTATTCTATTTTGGTAGTTTGATCGTGGAATTTATTTCTTTCTGTATTTCCGGAATATGAGTGTGTGACTTGTTAGAATTGATTCTATTGATAGTAACAGAAAATAAGTCTGTGACCTTGATAGAGATGGTTCGACTTCGTCGGATATTTATTCGAGTATCTGTAACACGAACGATATGAACTAGATTAAGAACTATTTGAACTATGATTCCTATTTGACCTCGCGCCCGGACTTCAAAAAAATTTCAAACTGTTTGAAAAAAAAAGAAAAATCTTTCTTTTTTTTAGTCATTTTATCTAATTCATGGAATATTTGATGATCCGATGGTTCTTACTCAGGGAATCCTTGGCTTAACTTATGATTTTTTATTGAATCATCGTGGTTCTAGTATGAATCTGAGGTTTTAATCGATTCATAGGGTCTTAACAAGAGAATTCCTATCAATTCAATAATAATAATAAAGAAAGGAAAAAAGTCACATTAGAGACAAAACGAAATTAAAGAAAAAGAAATAGGTAAAGAGAGGATTCAAGAGGCCTGTAAGGATCAACATAAAGACCATTGAGCCAACTTGATATTTTGGTATTATCACCACTAAAGAAGAGCTTTCGGGTTTTTTCTTCTTTCATACATTTAGAGAAGATTGAATCGGAGATTAAGAAGTTTCAAACCTTCTATTACATAATCCGATATATTATTTTTATTTGGGTGTTTTTGCTTGAGCTGTACGAGATGAAAGTCTCATATACGGTTCTAAGAG